TCGGACTTGATTAATTGCCCTTTGTTCTTCAAAATGAATGGTTTCATTTTTATAATTTTCTAATTGTTCCAAAGTCATAGAAATGGAATTAATCAAATTCCATTTTTCTCGTTCTATCTCAGAGTAGCCATTCACTCGAAACCGATCCGCTTCCATTTCTACTTTCCGTAAGCGTGCCCGGGCTTTTTCCAACTGTTCAATGGCCCCTTCCCGTAGTTCTTCTGAATTTCGAATAGTCTTCAAGATTCTCTGTTTTCGATTATCTAATAAATCACTTAATGAAAGTAGATTATCTTTCCATTCATTTCAAAACTTCTATGATCTCTTCCCGAACCAAACATGAATCTTTCAATTCATTTGGCTCTCACGCTCAATTCCTTATGAGAAATTCCCATATCTTTTTTTTTGTAATAAAGCCTATCCTCTCTATGCATATTCCAAAAACAAATATCGAAACTTATCACTAATACAAGACCAGAATATTTGGAGGACTCTTCTGAACAAACAAATAATTGTCAGCAAGGTTGTTTTTTAATCCAAAGAATTTTTATTTCTTTATACATATCCATGCATATACGTAGGTCGTCGATTCCGCATTGTATAAAAAAAATTGTATAATATTTTTCCAATTTTTTACAATACCGTTAAAGTAAAGGGTTCAAATCATTCTATCGACATGAGTGTTCTATATCGAAAAAAAAATTCCAACTATTTTTTTTTAAACCATTTCTGTTATTATAGTAGAAAGAGTACCGCGCTGCGTCTCGACTTCAAACTGCTTAGTTTTAACCATATTAATGGTCCCAGATTATTGGTGGATAGAGAATCAAAGTGGATTTACCAATGAATCACGAAATGCTATGGTTCTTAAATATGATTTCTTAATTTATTCAGAAGTCATTCGCGGGATCGTGCACCTTTTGATAGTTCTAACGAAAAAAAAGTACAGTTGGTTGGATCCAACCTATTCTTGAAACAAACAACTCGCACACACTCCCTTTCCAAAAAAAATCAATACACCAAGCACTACACTTAGATTTATTGGATTTGTTGCTAAAATATCGGTATTAAACCCGAAACTCCCAGCGTATGGCCAGTAACCCAAAGAAAGGAAAGAATCGGTTATATTTTTCATATGATTTTATCTCCTCTTATAGATAGACTAATTATCTTTCTATTTATCTTTCTATATATATATATCTATCTAATATCTATCTATATATATATTACATCTATTATTGTATTTTTATTGTATTTTTTCTAGATTTTGATATTTTATTTATTTTTTTTTTTTTCGATATTTCAATTCTATATCGAAAAATTAATAAAATATATTATATATATATTTATTCATTATTATATTCTATTAAGTATTATATTATATATATTAATTATTATATTATATATATAAAATTATTATATATTTTTCTTTTCTATTATTTTAATAATTAATATTTTCAATTGGAAGATTTCCCATAAGAATGATACTTATTAGAATTAGGTACCAAATCTTATGTTAATTGCAAACTACCTAGTTTTTTGCAACACTTTGTAAAAAGAAAAACTTTCTAGGGGGGCTCGTTGGACTAACAATTAGACTAACAAAGGGAAGGAAGAAGGCGAGTCGATATGATAATTCCTCACCCTCACCTCAAATCAGTCCTTCCCATGGGGTCTTGTCCGAACGAATAAATAATTGGAGGAGTGAAATAGTAATAGAATTTGAAAAAGCAAGAGTACCAAAGCAAGTCCACGAAAAAAAAATAAAAAAATGTTTCTTTTTCGGATTAAACAAAAGGATTTGCAAATAAAAGCGCTAATGCTACAACCAGTCCATAAATTGTTAAAGCTTCCATAAAAGCAAGACTAAGCAATAAAGTACCCCGTATTTTTCCCTCTGCCTCAGGTTGTCTCGCAATCCCTTCTACAGCTTGACCTGCAGCAGTACCTTGACCAACCCCAGGTCCAATAGAAGCAAGCCCGACAGCCAACCCGGCAGCAATAACGGAAGCGGCAGAAATCAGTGGATTCATGATAAGTTCCTCGCACACAAAATAAAGAAAAGAAATAGTTAATGATACAATCAACCAACCAATTATGACTTAACTGTTCCATCGCTACAATTTATCCAGTTGAAGTAATTAAGTAATTCAAATTCCGAATTGAAATAAAATATTAATATTAATAATAATATTAATATTAATAATTGAAATACTCTATAATATAATAAAATATATATATAATATAATAAAATATATATATAATATAATAATATATAATATAATAAAATATATATATAATATAATAATATATAATATAATAAAATATATATATAATATAATAATATATAATATAATAAAATATATATATAATATAATAATATATAATATAATAAAATATATATATATAATACTATACTACTATATAATACTATACTACTATACTATATATACTATACTACTATACTATATATCTTTATAATATATATACTATATATCTT